TGAGAGCGTTCCTTTTTTGATCAATTTGACCCTTCACCTACATGCAAAACCACGTGTTTTTTACGTTGTTATTGGTTTTAAATAACATCCTTCCGGTGTTACCTTTAAGTGATGAAAGGACGGTACTCTGCCCCAGTCGGTTGCCGGGTTACGTAAACCACTATTGGGCCTATGGGTTTTCGCATCCTATCACACTCAAAAGTCAAGTATCTCTTCTCTTACGACGCAAATACGTCGATTAGGATAGGCGGGGGTCGAACCCGCCAAGAGAACCAATTCTATCCTTTGTTTGGGGTGTTACTCTTGCGTGGATCAGGAACCTAATCTGATCTTGACATTCTCATGAAAGCGAGAACTGACAAGGATCTTCCAGTGCGATGTCACAGCTTTCTTAGAGAGAAATGCGAGGAATTGGGAAAGCAAGGAATCAAGGAGTCGGAATCTGATCACATCTCTTATGACACATATCCGATGGAATCAAATCACATCGATTATGATGCTCATTCCACTCCATGAAGCTACCTCTCATCAAGCTTTTGTTGCGATGCAACCTATTCTCTTATTTCCCACGTATCAAACTCACAGTAAGATCAAACATCTGGCACAACATTGAATCAACATCTGAAAGCTAGGTATTCAATTGACTCGGTGTAAGAGCAGCTCCACTATTGGACTATAGGGCTAACCGGTGCCGGGCAACCAGTAAGCTAGAATGACTTATTGCTGTTCTAAGGAGTGCATTAAGGCACTGCAGTTATCGACTTAATATATATACTAACCTCTTAACTCCGTTCCGTTGTCATTGAAGAAGAAGCTGAAAGGGGCAGTCTTCAAGGGTTACAGGATTGCAAGGTAAGACAGGGAGAAGAAGGGAATTCAAGTTGCCGAGGTATGAAAGGGAACCAGCTGTTGCCGAGGAGCCTGTTTCCGAGGTAAGAAGGAATCCAAGGGCTGTTGCCAGTGAATGAGTTTTAGAAAGGAAACCCAGCTGTTGCCGATGTAAGTAGGGGATTCGGGCTGTTGCCGGGCAAGCTGTTGCCGAGGTGCCAACGGCGGGCAGCTAAGCGACTGTTATAGCCCTCTAACTCCCCCTCCGGCGAATGAGTTATGACTTAGCTTTGTTAACCCCTTTGTACTCTCGGAAGCTTCATCTGAAAGGTAGAGAAAGGGCTCTGGGAGAGCCTTGAACGGGGGTCTTCGTCTCTTGATTGGAGGTTCAAGGGAAACAGGGTAAGAAGGAAAACGGATAGCCTTGTAAGAAGAAAAGCAAGCAGGGAAGCTGGGTAAGACAGGAAAACAAGGGAAGGAATGGGATCCAGGGTAACATGGTTCTTCAAGTGTTGCTGCAGGATGGGAATCCTGTTGTTAGGAGGACGGCTAGCTAACCAGTTGTCAGGAGAAGGAGAAAGGGTAACCCAGTTGTTGCAGGCACAGGTAGCCCTATTATATTAAGAACAGGGAACCCAGTCTTAACTCCTTATTAACCCCTGTCACTACTTAATAGAATTCATTGGAAGAGAGTAGGTGAGGTTTTTCCTCACAAATTGAATGGGAATAAGGCTTTATCATTCAGCGCAGTTGCAGCCTTATTATTATTATATAGATATATATAAAGGACAAAGCGCTGGTCACGTTACAGCTACTGTGTTGACTGTTACTACTACTATACTACGATAATTTATTTTCATTAAGCTTCCACAATAGATTCGTGAGCACAGACGATTTGATAGGATTTCCTTGATTCATTATTCTAACGGTATAGAAGGGGATCCTCGGTGTCAAACAGACGAACAGTTCGTCGGTCGGGCTTACTTATTCTGTAGGCGGGTTGCCTCTTAGACCCTTTTTGAATCTAATCCCCTTATGTTTAGAAAAGGAAAGACTTCATGTATTCATCGTTCCTACTCCCCCTTGCGCCTTTTGGTGAACCGGAAAGCCGTTGTTGTCCCTCTCCTCTGGTCAGGTAGTGAAACAAAAGAACGCATTGCCCTCAATAACGAGGGTTTCTGAACGCCTTTTGAGTGTCCAGTCACGAACAATCACAACACGTATTTGAGCCGTCTCGTTCTAATGGATTATGCTTGTGCTAAATCGACCGGTCCTGGAGAATATTCGTTATTTGACTTGATGTAAGGAACCGTTACTGGCGAATCAAAAGGGTTCAATGACCATACTCCTCTATAAAATCCATCTCTCGATCACCCCACAAGAAAGGACGGGCTTTTTACATGCTCTTAAGAGATTGGTTGCTCTTTCTCCGATCTTGACTAAAGAGTTAAAATGCCATAACAGAAGTCCACAGGTCCGGTCACAAGTCCAGCGGTTAAGGCGGTTATGCAGTCATTGAAAGATCGGGTTAGGTAAGATCCTTGTCGAAGGGCATAGCAATGAAGCAGATCTTTCATTGTAGTAAGGATTAGAGCGCGGGCGTCTACTCAAAGATGGGACTCCATATTCTTCGAAAAGCGAGCACGGGACTCAACGCTTTAGAAAGGCCTGG